AAATACATTCAACCAACTCCAATCCTTTTACCCATTAACATCTTAGAAGATTTCACAAAACCCTTATCGCTTAGTTTTCGACTTTTCGGAAATATATTAGCTGATGAATTAGTAGTTGTTGTTCTTGTTTCTTTAGTACCTTTAGTGGTTCCTATACCTGTCATGTTTCTTGGATTATTTACAAGTGGTATTCAAGCTCTTATTTTTGCAACTTTAGCTGCGGCTTATATAGGAGAATCCATGGAAGGTCATCATTGACTAGTTTTCGACATACTCTTTTTTAGCTTAGCTTAACTCAATGTATGCGCGTATCAAGGTAATCCACTTAGGGAAGATAAATATAGAAATAAGGTATAAATTAAGGTATATACGATCTAGAGTAAGTAATAGTAAAAAAGATATTACGATATTAAGATTAAGAAATTGTAGAATAAAGGAAAGAGATCTAAAAGATCTTTTTCCTAATCTAAGATATGAATGATATGAATAGTTAGTTTACGTTATGGGGGAAAGACATGTATATGTGATATTAGATATAATATAAGTATATATGAACTGAAGATATATCTTATTTTCCCTACTATGATGTGAATTTATATAGGGATTCCAACCAAAGTCCTTCTTTTTCGTCTTCGTCTGTAATTTTTAATTTAATATTGAATTGGATGAATTTAAATCACGAAAAAGAACAAAGAATTCAAAGAATGATTCGTAAGAAAGGAAAAAAGAAATAAATCGAAGAACAAAATTTGTACAGATTCACAAAGTTGATAGGAACTAATAAAAAAAAGAGATATCGATATATTTCTGATAATTCACGAATATTATTATTTCAATTCTGGTTTCTTAGTTACTTTGACTGGATAAATTTTATCCATGGAATAAATAAGTCATAATTCGTTGGTTGATTGTATCATTAACTATTTCTTTATTTTTTTGTTTTGGTGCGAGGAACTTATCATGAATCCACTGATTTCTGCCGCTTCCGTTATTGCTGCTGGATTGGCCGTTGGGCTTGCTTCTATTGGACCTGGAGTTGGTCAAGGTACTGCTGCGGGACAAGCTGTAGAAGGGATCGCGAGACAACCAGAGGCAGAGGGAAAAATACGAGGTACTTTATTGCTTAGTCTGGCTTTTATGGAAGCTTTAACAATTTATGGACTGGTTGTGGCATTAGCACTTTTATTTGCGAATCCCTTTGTTTAATCCTACAAACTAAAAATACATATAGTTTTTCGTTTTTTATTTCTTTGGATTTGCTGCTCTTGCTTTTTTTGAATTATATTCAGATTTCCATTTATTATTCGTTCGCCCGTGTAAAGGACTGATTGGGGGAGGAGGATTTGGCACACCAATTCGCTTTCTTCCTTTACTCTCGTATTCCAATGGAACTTTTTTTAAGAAGTATTGCAACAAAGGAGATATTTCGAAACTCATATAACATAAGACCCGATACCTAATTCTAATAAGTATCATTCTTATTGGAAATTTACAATTGAAAAAAAAAATACATTATATATAAATCAATATTATTTTTTTCTCTATTTTATTTTAGTAGTATATTTTAGTAGTATTTATAAAAATAAATAATAAGAAAAATACTAGAATAAATAAAAAATATAGATAATTAGTCTTATCTATAAGAATACGAAAGAGGAGATCATATGAAAAATGTAACCGATTCTTTCCTTTCCTTGGGTTATTGGCCATCCGCCGGAAGTTTCGGGTTTAATACCGATATTTTTGCAACAAATCCAATAAATCTAAGTGTAGTGCTTGGTGTATTGATTTTTTTTGGAAAGGGAGTGTGTGCGAGTTGTTTATTTCAAGAATTGGCTGGATCTGACCAACTGCACTTTATTTTTTGGTATACCTAGGAAAGAAAAGGTGCATTATTCCGCGAATTACTTCTGAATAAATTACGAAATCATATTTAAGAACCATAGCATTTCGTGAGTCATTGGTAAATCCACTTTGATTCTCTATCAACCAATAATGTGGGACCATTAACAGGGTTAAAGCTAAAACGTTTGAAGTTCAGATATAAGCATGGTACTCTTTCTACTACTATCTTAATACATAAAAGGTTTCAAAACAAAGAGTTGGAATTTTTTTTTTTCGATATAAAACACTCATGTCGAGAAAAAACTGATTTGAACCTTTTATTTGATTGGAAAAAATTATAAATTAAATAAAGGGTATTCCACTTTTTTTTATCTTTTTTATCCAACGCTAAATTGATGACCTACGTATAAAGTAAGAGAAATTCTTTGGATTTGAAGAAAAAAAAGAAACAACTTTGCTGACAATTTTTTGTTTGGTCAGAAGAGTCCTCCGAATATTATTTTCTTGGATTAGTGATCAGTTTTGATATTTTTATATTTGAATATAAATAGAGATATAGAAGACAGGCTCATTACATTAAAAAAAGATATGGGAATTCTCGTAAGTATCATAAGTAATTGAGCGTGAGAGCCAAATGAATTGAAAGATTCGTGTT